GAAAAGGGTGAAAAATTCCTTTTCTTGTGTGGAAGATTAGTAAGACGAGCAATCCCTCCTAGAATCATTTGTTACTTTCATTTATTCCTTGCCGTTTATTTTCTTCCTTGCCTATTATCTAATAGAATTCGATTCTATTAGGTACAATAGAATCAAAAACTATTGATGCATTACATGGCATTTATAATCTGGGATTAAGAGGCCTGGCATAGTCACACCACTCCAATTTTTTTTTTTGAAAAAAAAAAAAAATGTCAAGTAGCCTTCTTCAGAATATACATATTATTACTAGGAACGGGGCACAAACAATTCCTGACATCTCGCCGAAAAACAGTATAAAGAAAAAAGAAAAAAGCTTTTCATTATTTTTTTGATCATACATAATTGCATCGATCAACAATAGTTCGTCTCTTTTTACCAATTTGATGGATCCATGTATCTAGAAATTCATTTCGGACAATTGAACCTTCTCAAACTGTTTCTTTTTAAGAACCAAAAAGATTTGTGCCAGAATAACAGATACCAAAAAGAACAACAACCCTTGGACACGTAATGGATCTTGAAGTACTATTTCTGCATCTCCCTGACCAAATCCACCCACATTAGGATTACTCGTTAATGGTTGATCAAGCTTGATAGATTCACCCTCTGAAACAAGAAGTTCCGGTCCTGGAGGTATAATATCAATTACTTGGTGTCCATCCGATGCATCAGCTATGGTTATTTCATACCCCCCTTTTTCTTTACGTACTATTCTGCTTACTATACCCGCTCCTGTAGCATTATAGACTGTATTGTTACTCTTACCCCCATCGGGATAAATCTGGCCCCTTCCCCTGTTCCCACCTACGTATATAGGATATTTTAAGAAGTTAACGTCTTTCTTAGTAGCAGGGTCCGGAGAAAGAATGGGAAAGACGATTTCACTATATTTCTGACCAGGAACAGGACCTATCACAAGAATATTTTTTTTAGTGGGGCGATAACTCTGAAAAGACAGATTGCCTATCTTTTCTTTCATCTCGGGAGAAATACGATCGGGGGGAGCTAATTCGAATCCATCGGGTAAAATAAGAACAGCCCCCACATTCAAAGACCCCTTTTTACCATTAGCAAGAACTTGTTTCAGTTGCATATCATAAGGGATTCTAACAACTGCTTCAAATACAGTATCAGGAAGCACAGCTTGTGGAACCTCAATATCCACGGGTTTATTAGCTAAATGGCAATTGGCACATACAATACGCCCAGTTGCTTCTCGTGGATTTTCATAACCCTGCTGCGCAAAAATAGGATATGCATTTGAAATAGATGTCCTAGTTATTACATATATCATGATCGATACGGAAATGAATCGAGTCATTTGTTCCTTTACCCAAGAAAAGGTATTTCTATTTTGCATGGTCCAATCATTGATCCCGGAAATTTCTACAATAAATTAGGTAGGTAGCTAATATAGTTAATATAGTATAGTTCCCTATCCACGATTCTGATATTGTACTGGAATAATTGTACTGGAATATAGGAGGAATCGAATTCCCTGGACGGGTAAAAGTATAAAGAGTGGGATTATTTGATTGATATCAGCGGATCAAATGAGTTCTTCATTCATTCATTGAATGATAAATGACTACAAGTGAAGGAGATACACGATTTAAATAATGGAAGATCCAATATTTCAAAATTGTATCTAGAATGACTGGAAAGGTAGAAACAAGACCAGATATAATTTGATCGTTATGGGAAAATCCAAAATCTTTGTAGATCGAGCCAATCATTAGTTCCCAACCATAAGGCGAGTGGAATCCGATACATAAATCAGTTAATAAAAGAATAGAAAAAGCTTTTATTGTGTCACTTAAGTTATAGAGGAATTCCTGAACCCAAGAATTCAAAATGAGAAGTTCTTCATTACCCAGAATAGAATAACCGCTTAGAATAGCGAAACAGATTATATTTGCCGAGAAATCCAAAATGATATGGATATGATCTTCATTGTGCATTTTGATCAATTGTATCGTTTCTTTGTGGATTCCTATACGAAACTTTTGTATCTGTGTCTCCTGGTAGTCCTTTATCATTTCGTCCAACAGGAATAGTTCTTCTAATTCTATGAATCTTTCTAGAACGTTATTTTCTTGAATATCATTCAAAAAAGTTTCGGATTGCCTGGTATTCCACCAATGAGTAACCCAAGGTTCCAGACTTTTATTAAATGAGAGAGAGATCCACCAGGGCAAAAAGACTATAGATGCAAGATATGGGAGGGGAGTCAATGCTTTTTTCTTTTTTGGCACTTTTTTTTTTTTCATTGTTTAGTCCTTGGATCTGGAAAGAATATAGAAATAGAATCAAATAAAAATGAAATGAAAAAAAAAAAGGGCCCATTTCAAATGAAAGAAATAATCAAATATTGTTTCCAGATACCCCATGGTCAAATTCGAACCAATTGCATCTTCATTTGTTCCTTTCGATGAATGCAACCACTTGAAGTAATGAATATTATTCGGATTTTGAGACAAAAAAACTCCCCCTCGATCAATCAATTATTTCGAAATGTTTGGCTGGCTACCCACAGCCCAGGAATAATTGAAGGGATATTTTTGAAGAATATTGATGATGAAATCCGAAAGGAGTGGCAAAAGGAGAGAGAAATTGGATGGTTATGAAAGATCCAATCGTTTGGCCATCAAGGAGCAAAAGAGAGGATAAGATAAAAAGAAAGATCGATTGACAAATGACAAAAGGGAGATAATTTATGAGAGATGATCCATCTGTATCTAACGTATCAATTCAAAATATTGGGCCTAAAAAGATGAATTCTGTACTGTATTCCGAAATGTTCTGATATGTGTGATGAATACATACTTATTGGACTTCTTACTAATATGAAAGAATTGAGTTGAGTTCCATATGCATAAAAATAGTTTTGGTGGACAAAACTTGCTTCTTATTATGGTTGTTCCATATATGCCTGCTTGCTTGCTTTATTCTATAGGCCACAGTACAGCGGCATTACCAACAGAACGGGTGAAATAGAATCTAACATGATTTGCTCGAATGAACGTTCCGAAGAAACTTCGCTTATATTAAAAGTAAAAGGGGATTCCTGAGCTCCTTCCCTCATACTGAGAAAGAAAACATTCATTCTTCATCACAGTTTATTTCAAAATACTTCAATTGGTACACGCAAGAAATAGGCCGATTCGGCAGCTTTTTGTTCAATTTCTCGTGGAGTCAAATTCTCATCAGTTCGAGTCAAGGGGATAGCTCCCTGGCCTCTAATTTCCATATAAAGGACACGACGGGAATAAAGGCCCTCTTTAACTTCCATTCTGATCGACTGGATATCTCTCATAAGAAATCGAAGGAAGATTCGACGATTTATTCCAGGAAATCCCCAACGAAAAATACACACGACCCCTTCTTTTCTATCGAATCGATCATAACCACTACCCACATTCCACGAAATTGTGCACCACAAATAGGAACTAATGAACAGACCCGCGATCCCATAAAAAGACATCACGATCCCTTGTGGAAAAAAAATTATTTGCTGAGACGGGAATAAGGATATCAAATTCCTACCAAGATAACTGGAAGTTCCAACCAATAAGAATCCTAGCGAACCTAAAAAAAGGATAAAGGCCCAGCAGAAATTACTTGTTTTTCGAGACCCCGTTATAAGTTCTATCCATATACGTTCTGATCGCCAGTTCATACTAGATCCAGTTGCATTCTATTGGAATTGAGAGAATAAGCCAAATGAATTTGACTTTACCTTTTTGGCTCCCGAAGTAACTCTCATCAACTAGCACTATTATGATGTGAACCCTTAGCAGTAATTCATCGAATTGGTTAGATATAAAATAATAACATCCCCTTCATATGATCCCATTATGTATATCTACATAACATATAGATACATTTACTTTCTATTTCAGATATAGATATCCGCCGATCTATTTTAAAACAGCTATACCCGCATATACATGCATTTATCCATAGATCATGTATCTGCATGCATAACATAACAGCCTTTTCCTTTTTATTTGTTATTTGTATTATTTTTGTGTTCGAGGGGAGCCACATATCGTACCATATTCCACTAAATAGGTATCTGTATTATGATCCAAGTCCAAGTGTTGAAATAAATTGATGAGATTTAGTCCCATCGGATCTAAACAATCTTGTTTTTTTGAACATGAAGAGATAAAGACGCCATTGCAATTGCCGGAAATACTAGGCCCACTAAAGGCACAAAAATAGAGGGTAAGTTGAGATCTGTCATAGAATAGGTGCCTCGATTTAATATTTGTACCTGTTATAAAAGATATCTCCTGTTATAAAAGATATCTTATGATAAGTCTATCTATTATAAGTATTATAAGTATATAATAAGTTCAAGGAATGTAGAACTAAATAAATGTACCTATTCATCTTTCTACACGAAATATACGTATGATAATCCGCTTTATTATTCTTGTTCTCCCGTCCTTATCTTTTTATTTTAATAAGGAGAATAAGGGGTTTATTATGAGTTCCCCAAAAATTCGTTAGAATCTGATCCAACAGGAATTCATAGTCAAGTCAAAAATGGAGGTTCTCGGGAGATATAGAAATATACAACACTTCGATTCGATTTATTTTATTCTATATATAGGTTTTCATTACTTGAATTTTGATTCAAAGGAAAGAAACCATGTAGCTGAAATAATTCACTCAGAACACCCTTTAAAGGATTACGTGGTACGATTGAATCGAATAAGCCCTTATGGAATGAATACTCAGCCGCTTGTGAACCGTCGGGTACTGTCTTATTCAATGTTTGTTCAATTACTCTTTTACCCGCAAATGCAATGTAGGCATTGGGCTCGGCAATAATGATATCTCCCAACATACCAAAACTGGCTGTCACTCCACCGGTTGTAGGAGATGTAAGGATTGATACATAGAATAACTTTTTATTTGATTGATAATTATATGAAGCGGAAGATATT